ACCGGGAAACCATGGATTTTTTAGTTTTCGCCATTGGTTACTGGTTGAGCCACTGGAATGGAATAAAATAAGAATCTCTGGAGATCTTTCCTCTCCACTTACTCGTAACAGGCTTTCCTTCTGTAGAAGACTTCTTCCGAATGGCAACATTGTCCGATTTCTTCCTCGATCTTCAAACAAGGAACGGACTGCGCGAAAGCCCTAAGGCTAACGCGCTTTAGTACCGCACTTCCGTTCCTTGCTTGCTTGCTCCTCCTACTCCTCCTTCTCCTTTAGGATAGGATCGTCGTTGGTCCTTCTTTCACTAATGATCTCACCATTTGATAGTAGTTCGCGCGAACGCGCGAGGGACTATCCTTTCTATCGCTTGCTTTTCACTCTCAAGGCAAGGCTCTCTCTCTTCTATAAAGCGAAGCAAAGCGCATGGCGCTGAAGTGAAGAAAGCTCAATAAACACACACGAACACGATGCAGGGCATAGCAACAATGAAACCGCTGATCATTTCATAAAACATATATGCTTGACCTTTCTCGATGCTTTTTTTGGGTGACTCACCAACCGACCCAGCTTAAATCGATGACAGAATGGTACGAACAAATCAAAGTCATTGGATTTGGTAGTTATCCAATGACTTATCTCTTTACCCCTTTGCATATGTTCCTAAATGGGTGTGCACCTCCAGATGGGCGGGGGCCGGCCTTCCACTCTCTTATGCAGCATTTATTAGCAAGGAAGGGGGTGGATCGTGAAATAAGCCTCTCTCGACCCTCCCTTTCTCATACGTCTTTATGAAAGCCTCTCGCCTTTCGAGATCCGGTCCATCATACACTCAGTCAGATCTTCTTGTTTGCCCGCTTTGATTAGGCTTCCTTTAACGGAAAAGATCGGCATTTCGTGCCTGCAGCCCTGCTGAATTCGATCTTTTCTCAGGGTAGCAGAGTCAGGTTAGAGGCGCAACTAGAAGAGTTGGCCCTATCTTTTCTTTCTCAATTCGATTGCAGTCCCCGAAGTCCTTCTTGATCGATGGTCCCCATTAGCATTAGTGATAATTAGCAGCTTTGGAAGCAAGCAACAAGGCAAGTGCTTGCTTTGTAGAAGTAGTAGTGCAAGATTCCATTCAATAAAGCGGGTTTGCGCTTCACTTAAGAGTATATATGCGGCAGTGTTAGTGAAATCGGGCAAGGAACCGGCCAGCAGACAGCTTTAACTAGACGAAGCAAGGAACTATCCTCTAATTAGCGAAACTACTATTAACTATTAACTAGTAACTAGGGGCTTTTTCTTTGAGTTAATAATTATTATAACTAGCATAACCTTTAGAGGATAGTGACTTGCTTCGTCTAGTTAAAGCCAGTGGGTTGAAGAAGAGAAAGTTCACGACGGACGCCCCGCTTATCTTCCATCTCAGTCAAGATGGTGCGGTCGGCTCGCTTTCCTGTTGCACTTATGCCAGTGATGAAGCAAATAGGATGTGATAGTATGTTGACCTCTCTTCGATTGAGGGGTGCTGGGTACAGGAGAGACTCTCGTAAGCCTCAACATATAAATCCGAAAACCCATCGTCACTGGTTTCTTAATTTCTTAGTTGCCTTCTCGCTGAGTGGTATCCGTCCATTGCCCTTTACTTTACCATATTGTTAGGTTTTCCAGAGGGCCCGCTGGTAAAGTCAACTGTTACCATATTGGTATGGTGCGGTGGATGCTCGTTGAAAGCTGTCGCCCTGATTGGGGTTACGTGGAGAGACTGAGGGAAGATCTCTCCCGTAGGCTTGACGACGATGCTTACTTTCTCGTGGAGTATTTGGAGCTAAAGTATTGGCTTCAATCGCTTCTCGAGTATTGGTTGTGGTACTGTACTGCGTGGCTAGTACCGATTACCAGCGCCCTATGGAGGAGTTATTGGATCCACCAGCGGTTTGTTTTCATCCTGAAAGAAAAAACCACTAGTTCCAATTTCACAAGTATGGTATAATCTTTCGGTCTTATGATCTCATCCGCCAGCGGCTGGCTCCAATTCCTTTACAGAGTTTGAGTCAAAAATGGGGAGTGAGTGTGCGTACGCATTTGGTCGAGACCTGACTCGTGGTTGGGTAAGGGAACACAACCGGAGAATGCCATCACCTAGTCTTCACGGACAAAATGAGAGTGAGTTGACTTGTTGCGCACCTGAGCGTCTTGTACCCTAGTCAAACTCAATAAATGGGGGGCTGCTAGGGTCCATGTCCTATTCCTCCCCAGTCGGGGAAGGCATTCATATATATTCTGGATTCCGTTCGTCAAATCTTTAGATGGATTTTATTTTTTCTCGATGTGAGGGGGCCCAATGAATTCTCCAGATGAGTTGGGAGCTGGGGCAGCCCGCGCGCGACCCATACCAATCCTACACTCCTTTCTACTATTGTTTTGTTTTGTTTTGTTTTGTTTTGTTTTGTTTCTTTCTAATTGCACCTCAGTCCGTTGCTTGTTGGGTTCGCCTACCTGAACTACCCGCGGAGTATTATGATGATCAAATTCTCTACAAAATAGCGAAGGAGATTGGAAGACCAATCAAGATGGATGTTAACACAGCGGAGTAAATCAGAGTTAAATACGTTAGGCTAGGATATGTGTGGAAGTGGATCTTAATCAACCGTTGGTGGCGGAGTTTGCGTTGAGAGGAAGAGCCTATGGCATTGAGTATGAGAGCATTCACTCCTTATTCATGTGGGAGAATCAACCACAGAACCGAATTGTGTCCATTATCCAGGAAACTGGCATCGTCTCTGAGCGCGCCGGCGTCTTCTCCGGCAACTCAAACCACCGCTGCGCAGAATGTGACCGTTACAGGAGGCAAACAGGCCCAGATTCAAAGGAATCGACCTTAGATGTAACCGAAGCTTAAAGGCAAGCAGCTTTAACTAGACGAAGCAAGGAACGGCACTACTGACGCACACTAGCGTTCCTAGCGCATAACCTGCGTTGCTTCTCTTGCTTGCTTCCGTTCCTTGCTTCGTCTAGTTAAAGCTGCTTCCCTTTAGCATTACCTTCGGTAATTTGCCTGTCTCTTCTTGCCTTGTTGCTTGCCTTTAAGCTTTTAGCTAGCGAAACCCTAGCGCACAACGTTTTAGCTGTGCTTGCTTGCTTGGCTTTCTCTTAGCTTCCCTTCACTTGTCCCATATACTTAGAGGGGTTCGGGTGAGCAATGAATCCACTCGCGCTGACTTTAGTGGTAGTTCGAGCTCGCTTCTAGTACCCTTACTGCTACTGCTTGAGTAAGCTCTCTCTCCCGAGCCTGCTGAAAAACTACAGGGCGCGCACTTTGAAGCCTTTTTTTCAGCTGAACAATCAAAAGATATGATATAGAAACAGCCCGCAAGGAGCAATATCTCATCTTTCAACAGAAGGAAAGAACACCGGAACGATCTGTCTACCCCCAAAAAGAAGCTTCTGCTATCGAAGAAAACTCTTTCAGAGCCTTTATCCCAAGTTTAGAAACCTGCCCGGCACTAACATGAGGGATTTTTTTCGGAGACTTCTACTGCTGAGTGCCCAGCCCAGTTGGACTCTGCCGTCGTTCCACGCCCATCATCAATCATACATCGAAAGCCATTGAATGCCTGACCCTAGGCCTTCCTCCCGGGGGTCTAAGCTAAGGGGGATTAAGGGAGTTTAAGGAAAGAGCGTCATTGGCCCAGTAAACCAATATTCCGGCATCCGTTCTACTATAGCCCAGCCCGTTCCTCCGCAAGCACAGCTAAAAAGTTGATCCATTAGAAGATCCAGCGGTGGGATCTAGAGTCCGCGGGCGTAGTTTCATAGTTTGTTGCGGATCACCTACCACGTTAAGGCCTACCTTACTTATAACTTAATTAGTTAAGTAGTGAAGCCAATGATTATGTATTGGACTATACCAACATATGCAAATGATTGGCATAATCACCGGCGGGACAGAGACAGGGGTTGCAGTTTCAGTTCCAGAGTCTACAGACCCAGAGCTAGGTGTTGACCGGGCAAAAGCATAAGTCGTTTCAGTAGCACACTGTGGTCCGGTCAATGTGCCGACAAAGAAGCGCGATTACGCTGTTCGGGCAGGCGCGTGTTCTGACGAGAAGAGCTAGAGCTTCAACGGGGTTCTCTTAAGTCAGAGGCATTAGTGAAGGGGAATAAGCTTAAGCTAGTGGCCTCTTTGATTTGACTTCCGCGTGTTAGTAGCCTCGACTTTTTTCGAGCTTGGTAACCTCTAGTTTGATCAGGAAAACCAGCTATTCGAACGAAGCCTTGCACCCCTCCCTCGATGAGAGTAGCGGGGTGGACTATTGGATACGGAACATAGAACTACCAGGCGAGGGAGTGGGATCGGGTCTCGTCTGCTATGATCTCCCCAGTCAAAATCGAAGACAGATCCATCATCTTCGAGGAGGAGGGTCCGAAGGAGGTAGCCAAGCGGGTCTATAACCACAATTAAGAAGACCCCCGGGCATTCAGCAGTTGAAGTGGATGATTTGTTTTCCAATTGAGCGTCTGTGTGAAAAGTATGTAGGATCCGATCCACCTAAAGCTATGGGGCCTGAGCCTATTCCTATACCATAGGCTATAGTACAAAATCCAACGTATAAAGAAGCCTAGGCCGACGCCGAAGCCTAAACTGATGCATCCGAGTCCGCGGAATCAAAGAAAAAAATGCTCTTTCATGCGACACATCATAAGAAGCTAGAGATAGCTTTTCAGACGCTAAATCAAATCAAAGAAGTCCATTTCTTGGAGATTGATTCATTCAAAAATTCCAAATCCCTAATAAATAAGCTAAAAAAGAAGGGGGGATATATGGCATCCTAATAAGTTGTTTCAGACGCCGAATCCGCACCTGAAGAATCAAATCCATCTTCAAAATCAGAAAATGAATAGTAAGTAAAGGTAAAGAAAGGGCTTTTTGATCCCCGATCTGAGTCTCGTCTTTCGAAGGCCGTTCATATACCGCTCATTTGTAGCAGGGTTTTTTTATGCTTTAGATAAGTAAGACAAGCGCTTCATTACACGTGATTCTAATTCTAGCATATGCTCAGCTGCTCCTACCAAGCACTAAAGGCAAAAGGATGCTTATCTGGATCAGCCTTCTTCTTCTATGTTACGTCCTTCCCCTTTCTTTTGTTGTATTCAGTGGGTCAGGGGGGTACCCGCCCGTGCTTTTTCTTACCGGGAAAGACGTCGCTAGCCTAAGGCGGGCTTCGCTATCCTCCCGAAGCTGGCATTTTCCAATGGTTTGGTTTTTGCCTACTTTAAATTATGGGTACAAGGGGCTTGACTCTATTTGACTTAATGTAATTAACTGGATTTAGGGGATCGAATATTTGAACATTGCAGAATCTCTCATTCGGAGACTTTTTACTACATTCAACATTAGTGTCATTACAACTAGCCATTTTGAGGGGATAACTCAGACTCCAAGACGAGACCGCAAAAGCACTGATCCAATCATTCGGAATCCAAGATCATAATAAGAAGAAGAAATCGACTACGTTCGGACGGAGGAAGCGAAGGTGCCGTTTCAAAATGTAAATTGGGGCCGGGTAAAATAGCCAAGGGGAAGAGGGCAAAACAAGAGCTATTTTAGAGCAAAGTGAGAGCTAGCCCCGAACCGGGGAAGACATCTTTAGTTCTCTTTTTCTGACCCATTTTTTAGTTTAGTTTATTTAGAATATCTAAAAATGACAAAATTAGAGAAAGACTCCTCATTAAGAAACTCAGACTGAGACTAATACCCGTCTACACTCCCCTGAAAGCTGGAGCATATATATCAAGCATCCTCCGCTTGGAACATAGGGTCAGCATCTGAGGTTTTCAAAGTGTCTTGGTAAAGATATCTGCTGGCTGGTTCTGAGACTGCGCGTATGGTGTCACAATCTCCTTCCTTACGGGCAGCCTTCCCACGAAGAAAATGGCAGTCCGCCTCAATGTGTGTGTGTGTATTCTAAGCTCATGAAAGACTGGATTGCTGGCAATATGAGAAGCGGCCCGATTATTTAAATCTAACCGCATGGGCTCTTCAACCAAAACTTTCCATTCCTGCAACAACGATTTAAGCCACAATAATTCACAAACTTTCTGGGCCATAGCTCTTTACTCTGCCTCAGCACTAGAACGAGCACCTACACTTTGCTTTTGACTTTTCCACCTTGACCCCCTCCCAAAAATGTACAATAGCCGATAGTGGAGCTCCTCTCTAATGGAGAACCAGCCCAATCAGCATCTTAGTTTCTTTCAATACGCAAATGCCCATGGGGCTTATACAACCCTAGCTGTCCGGGAGCTTTCTTCAGATACCGTACGTATAACAGCTTCCCAGTGAAGAACTCGAGGGGTCTTCATAAACTGGCCGACCACGCTAACTGGAAATCCTTCTCTATACAAGTTCTCGGACGAGGTGGGTGAGTGGGATAGGTAAAGGCTATATGCTTCTCATTTCGGTATTGCATTTCAAAAAGATGATGGACGAGAAATGGGAAATGAATTTAGGGGCATCCACTTTGATAGCAGGTTGTCCACTTAGATCTTTTGTTTTGGGAAGTCCCCCTCTGTTTAAACATGACTCCTCTCATCCTCCTTCTAGTGAGACTCAAGAATATCCATTGTTCCTTACTCTTTGGGCCAACTACTTAGTGGCCAGGGATTTACATTATCAGGTATCTATGGATTCACCGAACAACACCTGTGGGGTTGAATTGTATTCACCTCATTTTGCGGCGAGACAGTTCGGTTTAGTTCAGGGTGTCCCATGCCCAATCATGTATACGAGCAATAATAAATTGATTTTGAGGAGGAGCAAGCAGCCGAAGGTTGCGCGGTAGGTGTGAGGGAGGAGATTGAGGAAGTGGAGAAAATGAATGAAGAACTATTTGGCTTCTTTGAGTTTGTGCCCTTCGAGCTTTCTTGCCTAGTGACTAAGGATTTTCACACTTGGTGGTCTGGATATGCGGCTAAGGTTTTTCATAAACCAGTCACTGAAGTATTAGAGGGATTCTCTTTCGAGAAGAATCCCAAAGCAAGTGGGAAGAAGGAGTCAAGTCAGCCTACGACCTCGAAGGGAAAGGCCTCGGAAAAGAGCTTTGAATAGACTTGCTGACTTTCTTTGATATATTTGAGTCACATTGCCTTTGAATTTCCATTGGCTGAAAAATTCCTCTTTGTTGCAGAAATCTCTCAGACACAAGAAGGCTGCCACTAAAGGTGCCACTCCTGAGGTTGTGGAGATTACTAGAAGGTGGGAGTGAAGTAGGGGAGAAGCCATCCACTGAAGCCATAGTTGAGGAACCAATGACAGAGGAGCCAGGAGTGGAGCAAGAGTCACCGGAGGATTCCATCCCAAAAGAAGAAGGTGGTGAACAGGGAGTCTCTATTACACCTTCAGGGGATGGTGACCAAAATGGCTCCTCTGAAGACGGGAGTTCTGGAAGTGAATCATCCCCTGAAGGAGCCAGTTTTGAATATGTTAAGGACCTTGTCTTGAAAGCTGGAAGTAGCTCCTACACCCCTGTGACTCCAATTCCATTGGCTTCGATCTCTGTGGATCCTACCTTTAGATCTTTTGGTGAGGGGACTCAGGCTTCTCGGACTGTGACTCCTACATCTGCTTTCAAATCCAGTGATTTCCCTCAGGTAATACCTTTGGCACTTAATCTAACCACACCTTTCTGAACTTCATTCTTTCCTGACTGACATGTTCTCTCTCAGCCAAAATTGGGTGCCACAGCTTCTACCTCGAGTGGCTCTTCGCGGCTTGCAAAGCGTGCTTTACTTGGCTCCTTGAAGAGTTTGATCAGCGAGGATTCAACCAGCGAAGGATCCAAGTCTCAAAGCGAAGCCAGCACGGGTGTTGCCCCCGAATCCATTCAAGGGACTCCCAAACATGTCATTCTTACAGCTCTCCAAAACTGAAAATCTTTGATGGCTCAAGGCCCTGTGATAGCCAGCCAAAACTTTGAATAGTCTACTTAGAATTTAGAATCGTAAAGGGCCTAGGATAGGAGCCAAAGTTATCTGCGGCAGAGAGAGCCAGGATGCAGTCCTTCGAAGAAGAGGTACATATGGCATTGGGGCAGTTCCTCAGCGCTGTTGAGAGCAAGAATGCGATTCAGTCCCAGATCCATACCTTAACTGAGAAGTCTGCCCAGGCTAAAGTAGTGGAGAAAGGCGAGCAAATAGAGAAGAATCTCGACTCTGTGGAAGTCAAGATTAACACCTTGAAGAGTCAGATCACCAAGCTCCAAGAAGAACTGGCAGATGCTGAGAAGCTGCGAGAGGAACTGACTCAAAGCTTTGATTCTCTGATGGCGGAGTCGGTGCATGTTATAGTACGAAATCGATCGGAGAGGCTATATTTAGAGTAGGGAAATGGTATGCTTTTGTCGAAGATTGCCGGGTATTCCTAACATGGATTTTTTCTAAGACTAGGGCTATGCCCTTCGGTAAGCATTCCTTTAGCAAGTAATCCCTTGGGTACGAAACTACGCTACGCTATTCAAAGCATCGAGAAAGAAAAAGCCCCTAGTTACTAGTTAATAGTAGTTTCGCTAATTAGAGGATAGTTCCTTGCTTCGTCTAGTTAAAGCTGTCTGCTTCCCTTTAGCATTACCTTCGGTAATTTGCCTTTAAGGTCACTTGCCTTTAATTTAAGGTCAAAGCAAAAAATCTGATGAATAGAAGGAAAGGAGATCAGAAAGATAGGCGGACAGACTATAGTATAGGTCGGATGTTTCCGTGAGCAGTAAGCAGCAGATCTCCCCTTCTTTTGGGAAAGCGGATGGCCGCGTTTGAATTCTTTCAAGGGGCCTGATTCGACATTGTTGTTTACTCTGATCCGGTCGAGGTGGTTTTCTTTTACCAGCGCGTAGGTGGTCTAAGTTCCTATGACCGAGTCTTTCTGGCCCCTGTGAACATCTTTTCAACATGTATTAAAGAGGGCCTCTCTAACCGGTGAAAAGTGGTGGGTGTCCACTAACGGCCATTCCTGGATCGGCTCCGATAATGGAGTTCCGGGAGGAGTCGGTAGTTGGGCACTGGATCCCTTCGGACCTGGAGAACGTGTGACGCTGGGTCGGGGTTTGGTGAACCAACTGGTCGCTCCTCTAGTTGAAGTCTCGGGCCCCTTTTTCGTTGCCTAGGTTACACCTTCGGAATACCCCAGAAGGGAATTTGGCTCTACTTCCCCCAATCTTCACTTTACGCCAGGCCTCCCAGAATCTTTTTCGTCAGTTGGCGTGGAATTAGACCAAGGGGTCCGGAGGAGTAGGAACTAGTCCCTTAGATTTCGCACATAGGAGATCGAGACACAGCCCCGGGGCTATTGGGAAAGATGTAGATCGATCGCCCTAGACTAGACTAGATAAACAACTACATAGAAGGTCTCTCATTTTCTATATATTCTTTTCTTTCGTTTCCCCAGTCATCTCAATATCACAACCAATGAGGTCTGCAAGTTTCACATCTAAGTCATACCCGATCCGATAGTTTACGATATAATATTTAACAACAACAAACTCAGAAAAGAGAAAGATAGATATCGGTAGTTGTCCGGTCGTACCCAAACAATAAGATTCCAGAGGGAAATGCACCTAAGATCAAATATTTCGAGCCGGCTTCCGTGGAAAATTCAGACTTTCTTTTGGATGCTGCGATCACATAAAAACATAAACTTTGAGGCTCAATAGCTAAATACATGGCAATTGAATCATAAGCCGAGATCATAAAGAGCATACTGCGAGTAGGAAGTGGAATTAATACAATGGATTCAAAAGCATCAAACCTCTCTTTTTCGAAAGAATCGAAACACATCGAAATGGTACCAGCCGTACAACATAATAGAAGGATTTGGCAGAAATATGTAAAATTGTCCCTCCTAAAAATATTATTCCAGAATAAATGGGCAATAGTTAGGAGAGGTGCGCCAGCGGCGAGCAGAAGCAAGGTTATTAGATACCTCAGGAAAGCCGGGCCAGAACCACACGTGCAAGTTTCCCTGCATGTGGCTCGTCCGTGATAACTTCTTCGGATTTGCGTGAACTAGCGGACCGATTTCAAAGTGGGGATGCTCCCTCCAGCATGAGCGAACCTTTTCGGAACTGGTTAGGAATGGGCGCCACTATCCCAGCCCGGATCCAGCCAGGTTCTATTGATCATGTCCCCTTCCCTGATCTACGACCAACAAGCAACGGCGCGAAAGCCCTAAGGCTAACGCGCAGCCAAGAAGAAAGCAAGGAACGGCACCTTAACTAAGACAAGGAACCATACTATAACCAGACAAGTCACCGCGCTTAAGAGTCTAAATAAGAACTAAGACAAGGAACCGTACTAACACTAGCGAAACGTTCCGTCTTCGTCTAGTTAAAGCCAGCAAGCAAGAGAAGCAACGCAGGTTATGCGCTAGGAACGCTAGTGTGCGTCAGTTACCCATATACTCTTAAGCGCATAACCTGCGGTGACTTGCTTCGTCTAGTTAAAGCCGGTAGTAGCGCAAGGCGCGAAAGCCCTAAATATGGGCGTTAGCGCGCATTTAGCCAGCCCGCTTAGACCGCATAACCTACCGCACAACCCTAGCGCACAACTACCGCTTAGACGCGCATAACGTTTTAGCTGTGCTGATATTACACTAGAACCAGGTTGCTTGCACTACCGCTTAGACGCGCATAACCTAAGAGCTGTGCTTCCTACTCTGCCGCGCAACCTTCGGTTACATCTAAGCTCAGTCTCGCTCATTTCATTTCCTCGGCAGCACCTCGAGGTGCATTTAGTTGTCTTACATGAGACTCGGGATATTCCCCACTCCATGGCATGACACCTTTCGCTCATCCATATTCCGCCCGCCCGTCCAGACGCGGCGCCCCCTTTCTCATTATCATCTACCGCCCTTTCTTTCCTCCCGGCGATTCACGCATGAAGATCATCGTATGTATGCTCGACTTCAGTTGCCGGTGCTATAGGTAGGAGTACATTATGGCAGGATCAGTCACCCGGGCAAACAACCCTCCTCCAAGAAGAATTGTGCTATGCCCCCCGATCCCTATAGAGCGAAAGAGCTGCCTGGTGATCCCTAGGTTGCAGCACGTCCGGTCGTTCACTCCTCGCGCCGCTGCCGCCGTTTCTAGGACCGACCGACGCCTCACCTGCACAGGTACCTACGTAGTGTAGTGTCGGTCGCACATTCAACATAGCGTTCGGATTCATGTGCCTTCCAGAACCAGGGGTCTTCGAGCCTGCTGCGTACGATTATCCAGCCTTGCGGCGGCAAAAGGATGAGACGTCCCCCCATGCTACGGTTCCCTGCGGCCCGAACCCGGTGCCGCATTAGGTTAGGGAGCTGGGCGATAATAGCTCTTCCGCATCCCAAAGCGCGCTGCCCTCCTAGGCGCGCAACACTAAGTAATCCAAGCCAACCCACATTACTGACTAACGGTGGATAATCCAATTTCTTAGAGGTACTAAATACAACTCCATGAATGAGCAAAATAAAGGTTGCATTAATGAGAAAGATCTCTGGGGAAAGCGCTAAAAAAAGATTGAACATGTGGGAGGATCCGAACGAATTCTGCTTTCATTTCCCCCGTATGGAGCACTGAGTTACTTACGTCACGGTCTTCAGCAGGCAGGCTGCACTCTAGGCGGCTAGGAAGGCTCGCTAGACCAGCAGCCAGACCAAGAATGAATGTGTAATGATGGTGATTCCATTCATTTTCAATAAAGAATGGAATGTAGAAAGGGGATCCTAAACTAAAAAGGAGCCCATGACCCCTTTTTAGAGCGTAGTTGGGGAGGTAGAATTCCAAACCCTTTCTCTCGAGTATACCCATTACCAAAAAATGGACGTCACTTTGGGGCACATGCGGATAGCCGCCCCGCGTGGCTAAAATCAAAGCCAAAAGAGCTCAAACTCTTTCTTTTTTGAGTTCCACTGAGATCTAAGAGTCTTATCAAAGACGCCACTCTACGAGGGAAGTCCCCGGGTCGAGTCTTTGCGAGTTCATCCCTTAAAAGCGAAGCCCTTCCGGTCGGGAAGATGCAGATAAAACGCCAATAGCCAGCAGCCGCTTCTACGGCATAAGCTTTTTATTTGAAAGAAGAGAGCTATCAACGCTAATAGCTAATAAGAAATCATAAGAAAATAAAATGGATTTTTAATCTCAGGTGAAATTTTGAACAGTCATTTCTCTCTTTTTCTTCGAAAGAGAAATCCCGAAAAATCCGCCAATAAATGACGAACTCCATAATACAGATGATAGGACAGGGCTAAGGCAGTCATCTCGACGGAGATTAGGATGAGCTTTGATGAATAAAACAAGAATTGGTAGAAATGATCATAGGTGAAGCAAATCAAACCTATTTTCAGACAAAGAAGATAAAAAAACAAAACGAGAGTGGCTAGGAAAGCTCCGGAGATTCTATTGGAAATTGGAAACGTCGAAGTGAGCTGTGGCTTATAAATAGGAAGATGAGGAGATAACGGGCGAAGGATATTCATGATATTAGGTTGGATTTATGTTCATTCGCTCTGCTCGCGGAGCGGCATACCGAAAAAAAGAAAAGCGTGATCGGATTGGAAGCGATGACTTCCGCCTCTTTCTTAGGGCGTTTAAAGAGCGTGACTCCTGTTTTTGAAGCGCAGCGCTGAGAAATTGAAGCAATTCTTGTTATTTTTAGTTAGAAGTAGTTCCACTATGGGTATTGTCTTTTTTCTTGCTGGGCTTTTGAAAGCAGTCGCGATCCCTTCCTGAGTGGCCCTCTCATTCTTGCAGTTGAAAAAGCCCTTCAACAATGAAACTTAGTCTTGCAGTTCTCTTGAACTACAAAGGAAAAGCCATCCGAAAAAACGGAACACTAACCACATATCGATCAAAGAAAAGGCTTTCCTTTGAGAAACCCCTATTCCTGACTGGAACAGAAGCTTCAGCTACTTGAAGAGTGAAGAAGCAGCTACCCTCTTTCAATGCAATACTGACCCAACTAGCAACCTGAGCCTGTAGCCACCCTTTTCTTTTTGGTAGGCAAACCATAAAAAAAGAGCAATGTATAAAAGAACCAAAACAACCTAAGCTACCGCACACGGCTAAGCGCTTTAGATACCGCACAACGCTTTAGCCCGCTTAGAGGCGCATAACCCTACTGACGTTCCTACCGTTATAACTATAACGAAACTATATAACAACTCTTAAGTGACCGAAGGTCACTTAAGAGTTGTTAAGTTATGACGGAGAAGGTTATGCTAGTTAAATAAAGCGCTAGGGTTGTGCGGTAGGTTATGCGGTAGGGGCGCTTAGCCGTGTGCGGTAGTGAAGCACCTTAGGGAACGTTGCGCGGTACTAAGGTGTCTAAGCGCTTAGCCGTGTGCGGTAGCTTAGGTTGTGCGGTAGCTCTAAGGAGGCTACCGCACAACCTAAGCTACGCTTCTTTGATTCTTGGGTCGAGTGCTCTTTGTTTTATAGAGAGAGGGGAGGCTATCTCCCAGATCTATTTCCCTTTGGACTTTGAAGAAGTAATCTGTAAAAACTTTGATCCTGACATGAACAACCAACCTTAAGAGATTGAATCATAAGAACCGAGTCGTTTCATAGTGAAAAATAAAGTCCCTAAAGAGTTTTAGGGAAGGTGGCTCTCCCCCCTTTCATTAAGTACCTCTCCTGCTGGTCCAGAGTCAATCGATGGAGGAACCTCTACCGCTCCGTGGGGATTCTTCGATCCGCTAGCAAGCCCAACCGGATCTTCTTTCTCCGGTTTCAAAACCCCAACCGTCCCTGGTTTTTGGAACAAAGGGTTAGAGAAATCGAGGAGGAGTGGGCATGCTACGAGCTCTATGCCAGCCGGGTCAGGAAGGGATGCAGTCATAGTCGAGTGTTCATCCCTCCATCCGATCCTAATTCAATTCCGTCCACCGCTACCCAACTCTCAAGCGAGGGACATTCATTCGACCTTTCTACTCCCGAGCGAGGACTTTCAAAAGGGAAAGAAGTTTCCGGTTAGGTAAGGTACTCCAAAGGGAAGGCACTTCCCTCGTCAGTCAATCAAGCAGGTACTAAAGGACTCAAAAAGGTATTCCATAGGTTTGATTATGGTCTGAACTAGTGAGATCCCTGGTATGAGGGAGCGGTAGCGAGGGAACCTTAGTACTCGCCCCTTTTATGAAAGTCGTTGTCCTTGATATATCCAACAATCAGCCGTAGGTCAAATCACAAGTAGAAAAAAACGAGATTCTGTTCTTTCTCCGATTTGATCCATCCAACCACTTAGTTTATGAATTATCTGCCTTCCAGTGATGACTACCACGTCTGAAAGAATAGACCCGCCTACATCAAAGGGATGCTTCTTTCTAATAATCGATCCAGGCGGGGCCCGGAAAGACAAGAAAGCAATTCAATGACGCTTGAAGGTCCCGGTCGACCTATCTTTCAGTCAAGAAAGAATCTCTCCTGCTGCTGGCTTGCTTCTTTCTTTTCAAGTCTTTCAAATGACCTTTATTCCCCATTCAGGAAGCTCAATTGAAGCTTTAAGGGCGCGGGGTGGTGTTCAAATGAGAATAGATAGGGTGTGTTCCGTTTTGAGGCGTCGGTGTAGCGATGGAAAGAGTTCCCGTTCCTCTTTCATGAAAGCGTGGTCTTCATTTGAATGATGCGGTCAGTTTTGAGGCTTAGGCGCGGCTAGTTGCTACAGAAAGCTAAATTTCCCTTATTCTGAGGCGGGGTGTTCAAATGCCCTCCCTGCGGCTAGTAGCTACAGAGATTGCTTTCTGCCTGTATGACAGCAATAGCATGGTGAGCGAGCCTAGTGGTTCACTTTAAAGAACCACTGGGTAAGCGGGCCTCTCGATATCGTAGGCAACTGCGGCTAGTAGAGAATTAGCTTAAACTACCCCGCCAACAACAACAACATTCCACTAAGGCGACGGGGACCCAGAAGCTAAAGCCTAAAGATTTCGACGGAGAGAAAAGAAGGAAACTTAAGCGTGGGGAAGCGGGAAGCTGCAACTCAAACTCTTTTCTT